TTAGTCGCACACTTGAAAGATAGCCCAGAAAGTCGAGGGAATGCTTGGATAATTGGTTTATATGGATCCTTACTGGTTGAGACCACATGTAAAAATGACATTGCCATAAATTGACAAGGTAATATTTCCATTTATTCATCAGAAGAAGCGCCCCTTTTGAAGCCAGAATGGATTTTCCTTGATACCTAACATAATGCATGAAAGGATTCTTGAACAACCATAAGATTGTCTGAAAATCATTAACAAAGACTTCTACAAAATGCTCTATCTTTCCATAGAAAAATATTCGCCCAAGAAGGGCTCCATAAGATGTTGATCGTAAATGATAAGATTGATTGCGGAGAAAAATGAAGATAGAGTCGTATTCACATACATGAAAATTATATAGGAATAAGAAAAATCTTTGATTCCTTTTTGAAAAAATGGAAATTGATTTCTTTGGAGTAATCATACTATTCCAATTACGATACTCGTGTAGAAAGAATCGTAATAAATGCAAAGAAGAGACATCTTTCACCCAGTAACGAAGGGCTTGAACCAAGATTTCCAGATGGATGGGGTGGGGTATTAGTATATCTGACACATACTTTAAATGTGGGAATTTGTCCTCTAAAAAAGGAAATATTGAATGAATTGATCGTAAATTATGAGATTTTGCTATTTCTTTACCTTCTAGAGAAGAGACTAATCGTAGGGAAAATGGAATTTCCACAATGACTCCAAATCCCTCTGATATCATTTGAGAATCCAAATTCTTATTGTGTCCAAAAAATGGATTTTGATTAGAATCAGAAAAAATCAAATGATTCTGTTGATACATTCGCGTAATTAAACGTTTCACAATTAGTAAACTGGATTTATTGTCATAACCCACATTTTCCAACAAAATCGATCTGTTTAAACCATGATCATGAGAAAGTGCATAAATATACTCCTGAAAGATAAGTGGATATAGGAAGTCGTCTTGACGAGATCTATCTAGTTGTAAATATCTTTGAACTCCTTCCATTTGAGATTCGATTTGAATAAAGGTAGGGTATTTCTTGGGTTATCAAATGATACATAGTGCGATACAGTCAAAACAAGGTATTCTAATTATAATAAAAAAAGAATAGATACCTCGGAGACAGGTAAACTCATCAACGGACTCTCTATCCTCTCTTTTTCCATCTAATTTTTTTATGTTCGTTATAGGATAACAAGATGGTTAGAAATCCTTTATTTTTTCAATTCAATCGCTCTTTTGATTTTGGAAAAAATTATCTTTATCAATATACTGCTTCTTCTACACATTCATCTCCACTCCATAATGGGGAATAGCTATAGCTAATAGTTAGGATTCATAAAAAAATCTATAATGACTCATGGGAAAAGCCTTTCCCGCATCAGGCACTAATATTTTTTTAACGTCTAATTAGATCGGGTAATCATTCACATTAAGAACAGAAGCTCGTTGCTTTTTTTGTTTCCCTATAATTTAATTGGAGCCATTAAGGCTCTATCCATTTATTCACTCAACCCAACTTTGAATTCATTTTGTTCTGCTCTAACAATTCAAACAAGGTTTTGTGCCGATTTGGTAAGAATGATATATTCTCAGAATTCGCTATTGATAATTGATACGACATGCTGTTTTTTCCATTCATTCCCTTTCAGGATCAGTCGCGGTCTTACAAACTATACCAATGGTATGGACGAATCCGTTCCTTCATCCAAATGTGTAAAAGATTCTAGCCGCACTTAAAAGCCGAGTACTCTACCGTTGAGTTAGCAACCCGAATAAGATTAAATTCAATTAAAATAATTAGAGTATGTAGATATAACCGGAATCAAAACAAATAACGTAAAGAGATTGGGTCACACGACGCAATCAAAACATTGAACTAGCAATAAAATAAATAAAATATAAAAAAAACACATTTTCTAATCGATTCTGAACATAAAAATGAACAGCTCAGGTGAAAATACAAGAAATTCTTAGTTATTAGATAGATAAATGTCCAAATTTATAGACCAACTCTTATCTTATCCATTTTTTTGATTGAAAAAACGGCTTCTAGCACAGCGACTACAACGAAACCATCATTTGAATGGGGTAAAGTAAAAACCAAACCTATGTAACGGAGAAAAAAAGATCCATTTATCTACGATCAAATTATATTTTTTTTCTACACAGTTGTCAATATGAATGAATGTTGAGAAAAGAATACAATGTAGAAAACAAAAAAAAAATTCAAATTTAATAAATCTGAATTTAAATTCAAATAAAAAAAAAAAATAAGGACTTGTGTTGGATTGGCACTATATAGATAATCTACATAGATACAAAAAAGGTATAGATGGAGAAATAAATAAGGAAAAAGTAGGAAAAAATCTCGGGTCTATTCAATCATCTATTCACTTAAAATCAATATAAAGAGAATGTATAATAAGCAAACTGGATCCCGTGTTTGTTAGTAGAGTTCTAAGAAAAACCGCCTGATTGAAGGTAATGTCAGAATTTTATATTTCTAGATATAATTCCTTCATCTATTCACTTGATCTTTTTTCTATCCATCTTATATCAATAAGATAGATTTTTGTCGTTATAGAACATGGGATTCTGCAGGAGCAATAAGAAATAGGTATGAATAGAACAAGAGAAAGGGGCAAGAGAAAGTTATACAAAGCTATATACGAGTCATCCCCCCCCTCGTTTTTTGTATTTCATTGATTGAATTTTAATTTCGTTTGATTAAGACGAAGTTCCGTAAAAACCTCCGCTTTCTTTGAAATATCATGAACAGTTCCTGTAGGTTGAGCTCCTTTTTCAAGGAAATATAGAATAGCAGGAACATTTGAATAAGTTTGATTCTTTATCGGATCATAAAAACCCACTTTCCGAAGATCTCTTCCTTCTCTTCGGGATCGAGCATCAATTGCAACGATTCGATAGACGGCTCATTGGGATAGATGTAGGTGAACAACACCCCCCCCTAGAAACGTATAAGAAGTTTTCTCCTCGTACGGCTCGAGAAAAATGATTCAAAGTTATGTCGATGTATAGAATTCCAATGGCAAATAGATCTATGAAATCATCAAATTCATTAGACTATGATTTAAGTCCTTTTTTTTGTTCTTCTTTCCCAAAAAATAAAAAATCATTCGTACTCATAACTCAAGTTGGATAACTCTCAAATAGCTCAAAGGACAACCTTTAGGCATTTCATTTATTGAGCGGTCTCTAACCCCCTTTTTTTGTCTCGTTTAAAATCTATTGTATTCGTCATTCTGATCCTAATCCTAGTTTTTGAGACAATTGAAAACGGTGTTTCCTTGTTCCGGGATCCTTTATTTCTATTTTAAATCATTGGGTTTAGACATTACTTCGATGATCCTTAATCCTTTCAAAATGGCAGCAACATACCTTTTTTTTGTGATTTATTTTTATCAAAGAATCATACGAACGGTTGATTCCCGCACGATACACTTTTGATCGAAAGTGTTCTAAAAATTCCAACAAATTCTCTTTTTTTTTTTGATTTTAAACTTGCTTGAATTGTATCCTTTCGATTTCTATATCGAAGATATACTTACAAAGTATTTCCAACTTATTGATTGGCACTAACCCTAGATCCTTGCCCCTGAGAAATGAATCAATACTTCCTTCTCGAGCTCCATCATGTACTATTTACATTACAACCCACCAAAAAAAGAAAAGAAGGGTTCTAGTGGAGCAGAACAAACGATGTCGAGACAAGAGCACCTTCATTCCTATCTAACTATATAATTTTAATATAAAAAAATGGTGGGTGTAAAAATCCACAACTGATCATGTCCTTCAAGTCGCACGTTGCTTTCTACCACATCGTTTCAAACGAAGTTTTACCATAACATTCCTCTAGTTTGGAGCCGGTATGTAATTGATTCAATTATGGAACCATGAATAGTCATTGTTTTAGTCGGTACATAGTAATCTATACTTGTTTCTTTTTTTTATGGATGTGTAGATATTTTTCTGAAGATGTCTCATCACGAATTCAACTTAACCCCGTATTTTATTCTATGAATGCAAGATTTTTTTATTATATTTTCTTATATCTATAATATAGATAGATTATCTATCTAGAAAATATCTATAAAATGATTTATATTTTTATATCTATAAAATTCTATATTTATAGACTTACATATAAATATAGAATTAGGTATTCTAATATCTATAATTTATCTATAATATATATAGATTACAATATAATAATAATAGAATATCTATAATTTTATATGTTATTATAGATATTAGATATGATAAAATAGAATATTATTATTCTAATTTAATAAAATTCTTTATTATTAAAATTTTAGAATCATTTTAGAATCTAATTCTAAATTAACTTAAAAAATAGAATAGAATAGACATTTATATTTATATAAGAATATAATATATAATATTATATTATATAAAATTATATAAAAATAAAACGATATAAATATAAAATAAATGAGTTATTTTTGAATCTGCATCTTCAAGTGACACAATAGGATAGATTCACCAATCTAATACTTCGTCAAGTACGAAAGACTGATCTAATAATAAATCATTACAAATATTTAATTGAAAAAATTTACTACTTCGACATCATTATCATTACATCATTATTTGAGTTGAATAAAGTTTTACAAACAATAAAAACCCCATTTGAGCCTTATAAGAGAGATAAATCCATGTTTCGTTTTGAACTGAACCAACAATGATTTAAAGCAAATAGATAGATCAAAAACAAATCCAATTTCTCGTCGTTTTTTTTTTCGTGAAGAAGATTTAGATTGTTATTCTTTCATATGATTGATAAAATAAGAACGGAAAGAATAGGAGATTTCTGTATCTTAGACTGAACAATTGTTACTGGAAGTAATTATGGATATTCTATGTTAAATATTTGAATTTAATAAATTTAAAAGATCATAAATCTTTTTCACGAAAATGGAAACCTCGTTGTCGCTGAAATAGAACGATAACAAATACATACATCTAAAAATCTCCTTCCTCATTTTTTAGGTATTTTGTCATATTTTGTTTGACTTGAGGTTCAGTAATCTTTCTGTAATTTTTACATAAGAATCTTTCCATAAAGTAATCAGTAATATAGAATGTATGAATTGCCCCGTCTCAATTGTTACATAGATTTACAATATTAGATTTACAATAATTCATTAGAGCCAAAGACGAAATACCTAAAACTGAGGTTCAAAGAAAATGGATCTGTTACATATGTAACTTGATTGTTTGTTAATGAGATTTGTACAGACACGGATATTGAAATTGATACCTTCCACTACTGATCTATTTCACGAATAATATGGGATTATGAATCATAAATAAAAAAAAAACGATCTTCTTTTACGGGATGCTAGACTATCTTGTCTAGGTACAAAGCCAAACGGGTCTTTGTTCCTATTTTTAGTTTCCCCTAACCTAGCCTTAAGAGACTTAATCCCATTAATGGAATTCCATTAGTACCAAGAAAACCCTCTTGTTTATTTTATAATAAAACAATCCACAGAGAATTAATAATTAGGCTACCTCATTTAAGGGATAGGGAATAATAGATAGGGAATATAGAGGCTTTTCTTTCGGATTTCGATCTAGAATAGAATGCATCATTGATAATTCAAATGGATATGAGACGCACGGTTTTTCTAAGTAACTAACCTTCGAAGGGGATGGGCATAGAATGAAAGGTCCCTCCGACTTTTTTTGAATTAAAATGCAAACTCTTGTAATCATGATCTATGTTCCCTGACTCACAAATAGATTTAGGTACATCTACATGTCATTTGCACTTTATTGAGCTTGTAAAAAAGATATGATTCAGAGAAGAATGATTAAAAATCAAAAATAAGAAACAATAATAGAATCACATTTTATCCAATATTAGACTCTTAAACATAAGATTAAAAACAAAAAGCAATCTTTATTCTGATATAATTGGTATGCTCTGGGACGGAAGGATTCGAACCTCCGAATAGCGGGACCAAAACCCGTTGCCTTACCACTTGGCCACGCCCCATTTAGATTTCTAGTCGATACTAATAAACACTAATATTGTTATTAGTCGTTCGTCAATTCCAGTCCAAATATTTATGGAATAGATTAGATTGTTGCTAGGATTTTGACACGTGTAGACATAGAATTAAACTGAATTTATTGATCATTACATATAATTCAATTAAGATATTTATGAAAGTATGATTTCTTCTATTCTCTTTTGAGACTTGAAGTATTCTTGATTGGGTGAGTTAAAAGAAAAAGAAGGATTTTTTGGTCTACCCTACTTTATTCTTTTTTCCCTTATATCAATACCATATCAATAACTCAATCAAAATTCAATTATCTCCAAGAACAAAATGTTTGTTATGCTTAATATCTTTAGTTTGACCTGTATCTGTCTTAATTCTGCCCTTTATTCGAGTAATTTTTTCTTTGCCAAATTGCCCGAAGCCTATGCTTTTTTGAATCCAATCGTAGATGTTATGCCAGTCATACCTGTGCTCTTTTTTCTCTTAGCCTTTGTTTGGCAAGCCGCTGTAAGTTTTCGATGAAATATTGAATACTGCCCTAGAAAAATGCATGATTTCTTCGAGAAAAAAAAAATTCTAACAATTGATAAGATTAGAAAAATCTTAGATTATGAACCCTCAATTAAAACATTGAAAGTAAAAGTATCGGATAGTCGCGATAAATCTGTATCACCTCATTCTAACGCTTTCCTTTTTCCAGTGAAAGGCACTATTAGTGTCCCCCACAATATCTAATTGTGGGTATGAAAGAAAATTTTGGCAATGAAAGACTCTTAATTACAAATGATTTTATGAAAATTCTTTTCTATTTCTAGAAACTACTTCTCATGTCTTGGTGTCAAAATAGGAGTCAAAATAGGATATGTGATATAAAAATGGAGAATCTATTCTCTTTTTCCCCAAAAATGATCTTGGAGATTGTGTAATGCTTACTCTCAAACTCTTCGTTTACACAGTAGTGATATTCTTTGTTTCTCTCTTCATCTTCGGATTCCTATCTAATGATCCGGGACGTAATCCTGGGCGTGAAGAATAAAAAAGAAAGGCATTTTCCTTACTTGATTTTCCAATTTTCTTCGGATTTTATCTATTCCACACCTTTAACTATGAAAAAAGAAAAAGGGTTCGAGAAATTCGAAAGATAAATAAAATATCAATTCATCAATGGAAACGGAAAGAGAGGGATTCGAACCCTCGGTACGAATAACCCGTACAACGGATTAGCAATCCGCCGCTTTAGTCCACTCAGCCATCTCTCCCACACATAAAGTAAAGATTGAAAAAGTCTTTCTTTATCTTTCTTTATTATTTTTTTATCTCTTTTTATTATATAGATATATACAACTTTTATCAGCAATTCCAATTCCATTAAGATAAAGTAAGGGCTCGAAAAATATATTTCCAATAGAAATATAGAAAAAAAGAATATTTCTTTGAGTT